AGCAGTATCGATCATAAATGAATTCTCTAGCATTTGACTCCTTATCACCCAAGGCATTAGTCGTACACCTGAAAGATAGCCCAGAAAATAGAAAGAATGATTGGATAATTCATTTATATGGATCCCACCCGGTTGAGACCATAAGTGAAAATGACATTGCCAGAAATTGACAAGGTAATATTTCCATTTCTTCATCAGTAAATTAGTACACCTTGAAGCCATAATTGATTTTCCTTGATACCTAACATAATGCATCAAGGGTTCCTTGAAGAACCAGAGGGGCAGGGTCCTTTGAGAATCATTACGAGGTGCCACTACAAGATGTTTTATTTTTCCATAAAAATGTGTTCTCTCAAGAAAGGCTAGAGAAGATATTGACCGTAAATGAGAGGATTGTTTACGAAGGAAAACTAATACGGATTCGCATTCATATACATGAGAATTATACAAGAACAAGAATAATCTTTGATTTTCCTTTGAAAAAATGGAAATGGATTTCTTTGGAGTAATAAGGCTATTCCAATTATGATGCTCGTGTAGAAAGCATCTCAATAAATGCAAAGAAGGAGCATCTCGTATCCGGGTGCGAAGAGTTTGAAGCAAGATTTCCAGATGGATTGGGTGGGGTATTAGTATATCTGACACATAATATAAATGTGATAATTTGTCCTCTAAAAAGGGAAATATTGAATGAATAGATCGTAAATTCTGATATTTTGCTATTCTTTCTAGAGAAGGTACTAATCGCATCGAGAATGGAATTTCCATAATTCCTGCAAAACCCTCTGATATCGTTTGAGAATAAAAACTCCTGTTGGGCCCAACGAACCTAGAATCATTAACCGAAATGATTAAATGATTCTGTTGATGCAGTCGAGTAATTAAGCGTTTCACAATTAGTGAACTAGATTTATTGTCATTGTCATAACCTAAATTTTCCGTGGGTTCATAAAAAATCGAACTATTTAAACCATGATCATGAGCAAGTGCATAGATATACTCCCGAAAAAGAAGTGGATATAGGAAGCGCTGTTTCCGGTATCTATCTATTTCTAAATAGCCTTGCAATTCGTATTGCAATTTCTCCATTTGCAATGAAACTTGAACCGCATGCGGGGGAGGATTTCTTAGGTTATCAAATAATACATAGTGCGATATGGTCCTAACAAGGTATATTGTAAAAACAGATATACCGGAGACAAGACGTCTAATCAACGCATCCTCTCTTTTTCCATCCAACTCGTTCGTGTTTGGGTATAGTTACAAGAGATTGTGTATTAGAAATCCTTTATTTTTGCAACCCGATCGCTCTTCTGACTTTGGAATGAATAAATTTTATTTATCAGTACACCGTTTCTTATACACATTTGGTTACACTCCAGTAACTAATGGAGAATAGTGAAGTGAATAGTTAGGATTTTTTTTTTGAAAAAGGAATCAATGATCCACTCGCAGGAGAGCCCTTTCCCGCATCAGGCACTAATATATTTTTAACGTCTAATTAGATCGGGTATTCGTTCGAATTAAGATAAGAACGGAAACTCGTTGCTTTTGGTTTTTCCTTATAATTGGAGCTATATAGCTCTATCCATTTATTCACTTGACCCAACTATGAATGAATTTGGAACCGTTCCAACTAAGAATCAAGAGGACATTTTTTACCGATCTGATATGACCAGATAAGAATGAAGTATTCTCGGAGTTATCCATTGATACGACATGCTGTTTTTTCCATTCATTCCCTTCCCTTTCAGGATCAGTCGTGGTCTTACAAACTCTACCGATGGTATGGACGAATCCGCTTCATCTAAATGTGTAAAAGATCATAGCCGCACTTAAAAGCCGAGTACTCTACCGTTGAGTTAGCAACCCAGATAAGGATAAATATGATGTGTAGATACGATCGGAATAAAAAAAAAATAAAGAGATTTGATTACCGGAACCAGTCAAGTCAAAACATTGAACTAACATAAGAATAAGAGCAAGTTTAGAATAAGAGCAAGTTTAGAAGAAAATATGATTATCGAAAAATATATACAATACAGAAGAGCAGATTCACAAATAAGTATAGCTTTAGTCTTTAGTAAATAAAAAAATACTTCCTATGTCACAGACGATCCGTCAAACCAATCCTTTGAATGAAGTAAAAGACCAAACCTATGAGACCACAAGAATAGATCTATTTATCTACGATCGAATTCTATTGTATTCTATTCGTTCGAGACACCATTGTCAATACAAACGAAATATTGGAAAAACAAATAAAATAAAACAAAATACAACAAATAAACTAAATATAAATAAGGCGTTGTGTTAGATTGGCACTACAAGAAATGAAAATTAAGTGAAGTAAAGAAGAAGTAGGGAAAAAAGAATCTCGTCTTTATTCACTGGAGGCCCCAAGATTGACCTCTTGTTTCTTGAGTTGAGGGAATCCCAAGGAAAACCACCTGATTAATGGTAATCCCATAATTTCATGGATTTAAGTTATTACGTTATTACATATAATCTTTTTTTTATCCCTCTCATATAAAAAAAAAAAAAAAGACAAAGAAATTCTTTGTAATTCTTTGTCGTTACATTATCTGGAATCATATAGGAACAATAGTGAATAGGTATGAATATAGCAAGAGAGTGGCGGAGAAACAATTACACAAAACTAGAACTAGCTACTATACCGGTACTGGCCATCTTTTTATTTCGTTAATTTAATTTTGTTTGATTAACTAGAAGTTCCTTAAATACCTCTGCCTTTTTTGAAATATCATGAACAGTTTCCGTGGGTTGAGCTCCTTTTTCAAGCAAATATAGAATAGCAGGAACATTTAAATAAGTTTGATTCTTTATCGGGTCGTAAAAGCCTACTTTCCGAAGATCTCTCCCCTCTCTTCGGGATCTAACATCAATTGCAATGATTCGATAGGTGGCTCATTGGGATAGATGGATGGGCAATACCCCCCCCCCCCTGGAAACGTATAGGAAGTTTTCTCCTCATACGGCTCGAGAAAGAATGATTCAATTTTATGGATATAAACCGATAGCAAACGGATCCATGAAATCATGAATAAAATTGAGTCGTCTTTTTTCATTCTTCCTTCCTAAGAATAAGAAAAAAAAAAAAAATATCATTCGTCCTCATAACTCAAGTTGGGTAATTCTCAAAGGACTCAAAAATAAATCCTTAAATAAATATTTCTTGAGCGGTCTATAACCCCCTTTTTTGTCTCATCTGGAATCTATTTCCATTTCTTATTATGATCCAATCCACTTGATTGAGACAATAATTGAAAATGGTGTTTTCTTGTTTTGGAATCACTTATTTTTGAATCATTAGGTTTAGACATTACTTCGGTGATCTTTAATCTTCCGGAACGGCAGCAACATACCTTTTGGCTATTTCTTTCTTTACGTCGAAGAATCATACGAACGATTCAATTAATTCCCCTGCGATACACTTCTTTATAATCGAAATAGTTTCACCAATTACAACAAACTTTTTGATTTGAAACTCGGTACAATTTGACCTTTTCTATATCGAAGATATACTTACGAAGTCGTTCCAAATTATTGATTGGCACTAACCCTAGATCCTGCCTCTGATAATCATTTATTCTCGAGCTCCATCGTGTACTATTTACATTACAACCAAACATCGTGGAGTAATAGTGAAACAGAACAAAATATGTCGAGCCAAGAGCATCTTCATTGAAGATGATGGATGTCAAAATCCACAGCCGATCATGTCATTCAAGTCGCACGTTGCCTTCTACCACATCGTTTCAAACGAAGTTTTACCATAACAAACATTCCTATAATTCGGAATCGGTACGGGATTGATTCAATATGGAATTAAATCATGAATAGTCATTGGTTCAATCAATGGAATAGTATTCCATATTTTTTATTGATCTTTTACTCTATTTTTTTATATTCTCCACGGACGCATATGTATATCTAACAAGTATCCAGTTTGACCCCAGATTCATTCTAGCGTATGAATGAAATACATTTTTTTCATCATTTATAAGAAAGATGAATAAACAACAAGTTAGTTAACAACCTGATCATTTGTGACGATCAGTCATGAATGAAATGAGCCAATTCTTGCTCGAACGACTAAACTAAAGATCTTTAATTAGATTTCCAATACCGGAAAAGAATGAGTTAGTAACTGACTAAGCTATTCCAATGAACCGGAAAGGGCCAAAGTGATTCGATGGTAAATGATAGATTCACTAATCTCAGACTTCATCGAGTATCGAAGATTCATTAAAAATGAAAAATGGTTTCACATAAAATAAATCTCGTACTTTGGCATCATTGCTGGAAAGCAATTCTCCCGTAAAGACTCAATTTGATCTCTGAATCAATTAGCAAGTCTGTGCAATCACAACGAGTAACTGTAATTGCGGATATCTCCTAGACGTAAATTTGATCATCATAATAACATTAAACTAAATTTAATCTTTCTTTTCCTTAAATCATCAACTGTTTAAACCAGATAAATGGGACGAGAAACAAAATCTAAAACTAATTTCATTTCTTTGTTCATGAGCATCAAACATAATAATAAATTAATATTAATATATAATTAATTATGTAAATGTAATTAATTATGTAAATGTAAAAAAAAATGAATAAAAAAAAAAGACAAAGTAAATGAAATAAGGTAAAGTGAACGTCTTCCATTCATTCTTTCATCCGATTGAGAAAATCAGAATCAAAGCAGTATGATCTTTCGGTATCCATCGGGTTATGTTATATATACAGCTGTTACCGTGGGCAATCGTGGATATTCTAAGGCATCACAGAAATTTTTGACCGAAACCAAAACGCTGTTGTTGTTTGTTCTTACTGAAATAGAACAATAACAATACAAAAGGAAGGCATTTTATTTTTGGCAGATTCTGCTTTTTTGCTTCTGGAGTCCTTCGATAAAGTCAATAAATGAAATCTATGATTCTGCCTACCAATTGATACATTGATTTACAATTCTATTATTCATCAGTTCATTAGAACTAGAACCCGATGCAAAAAAATTGGATACAATGCATCTATTCCGTATTGAACTTGATTGTTTGTTGATGAAATCGGGAATAGCCACAGATATTGCAATTGATACCTTCCATTGTTGATCAGCGCATATCTAAAAAAATTCCATCTGGATTATGAATCATACATACCCGGTCAACCAATAAAAGGATCTTCTTTTCTTATAAGCTGTATAAGCTGCGTGCTATACCAGTACTAGATACGTATAAGTGCAAAACAAAATGGGTCCAGATACGTTTTGTTTTTTATTCCCATTTTTCATTTTAGTCCAGTCTTAGAAACTCAAATCCCGTTCATGGAATTGGTACCACGAACCCGAACCCTTATTAGAATCCAAAAACCCCTACTAGATAGAATATAAATAAAAATGAATTGGCAATTGGGATAATTATTAAATGAGATACGATTACCATATCCGCTTTACCATTAATTAGAAGTTAGAAGATAGAAGAGGTTTCTTTCACATTTCGACTCAGAATGGATCATGCAGGAATAATAATTTAATGGATTTAAGCATAAAGTCTCTTCTTTTTACTAACTAACTTCAATATGAACGGTACGGACATACGCTGAATAATCAAATTTGAAATTCAATAAAAAAAAATATCTTCTCAATGGATCTATGTCTATGCTCCCATCCCGCCTATACCACAATCATGGATTTTTCATACGTGTGTCAGTCATTGAAAGTGGATTCCATGTGTAGGAAACAGAATAGAAAGGTAAAGTATAATTCAGAAAAGAACCATTAAAAACCAAACTAGAAATGAAAAGCTAGAAATAAAGAATGGATTACGATTACGTTGTATCCAACATGAACCTCTTAATTAAATAGAAGATTATTGAGATTATTAAAGTAAAGAGAACAAATAATATTTGTTAAGTTAAGATGGAATTGATCTGGGACGGAAGGATTCGAACCTCCGAGTAACGGGACCAAAACCCGTTGCCTTACCGCTTGGCCACGCCCCATTTATGTTTCTATTCAACACGAATATACATTAATATTGGTATTGGGTGTTCGTCAATTCCAGCCCAGTATCTATGGAAGAAAGAAGTTGTTGCTGAGATTCGACACGTGTAGATCCGGAATAAAACTAAATTCATTGATCATTACATATAATTAAATTAAGATAATTAAGATAATGTATGAAAGTATGATTCCGTATAATTCAATTTGACAATTGAATTTGATTGGGGGAATTCAAAGAAAGAAGGATTTTTTTACCTACCCTCTTTCTTTATTTTTTCTCTTATATCAAATCAATCAATAACTTAATAAAAATGATATTATTCTAAGAACAAAATATTTGATTTGTTATGCCTAATATCTTTAGTTTAATCTGTATCTGTCTTAATTCTGCCCTTCAGCCGAGTGGTTTTTTCTTCGCAAAATTGCCCGAGGCTTATGCTTTTTTGAACCCAATCGTAGATGTTATGCCGGTCATACCTGTGCTCTTTTTTCTCTTAGCCTTTGTGTGGCAAGCTGCTGTAAGTTTTCGATGAGATCCTTGATACTGTTCTAGAAAGATTCACGATTTATTCGAAAAATATATATATATTTTACCATTTATTTAATAAGAAAGATGAGATAAGTAGAAGTAGTGCATTAAGACAAGAACCCTCGATTCAAACATTGAATTGAACATTCTTTGATAGACTCCGTGAATCCGGATCACCTCATTTTCTCATTCTGACCCTCCATCCATGGAGCGCATACGGCATTCTGATCCCCCACAATATAAAATCGTATTGTAGGTATGACGAGATTATTTTGGTAACGAAGGAATCAGAACCTTATTACAAATGAATTGAATTCCTGCTAATTCCTTTCTTTTCTAAAAAAACCACTTCGTTTATTGGTGTCAAAAAATGGGATGGTACAAAGGTTGAGAATCTATTCCCTTTTTCTCCCCCAACTGGTCTTGGAGATTTGTAATGCTTACTCTCAAACTGTTCGTTTATACGGTGGTGATATTCTTTGTTTCGCTCTTCATCTTCGGATTCCTGTCTAATGACCCAGGACGTAATCCTGGGCGCGAGGAATAAAGAATAATGGATTTTTCCTTTCCTTTTTTGGTTTCTAAATCCATCTTCTTAACTTTTAATTTGATCTATTCCATACATTTCATTTATCTAAATGAAATCATCAATCCAACCAAGCCAAAGGGACTCGGGATTTATAGAATTAGAAAGATAAATAATAAATATCAAGTGAGCGTAGGGAACGGAGAGAGAGGGATTCGAACCCTCGGTACGAATAGCTCGTACAACAGATTAGCAATCTGCCGCTTTAGTCCACTCAGCCATCTCTCCAAATTGCAAAAAACGCATAATTCATATGTGACGCGACGTGTGAAGTAAAGATTGATATTTCTTTTTCTTTATTCTAGAGATATATATATATATATGAATTGTATAAGAAATCCCATTTATACAACCATTCAAAACAGATATCTCTAAAGGAAAAAGGATCCATCCCTCTTTGATTTTCTTTCGTCCGAAAGGTTCTTTTGTTCTCCCGGCCTGGCTAGGCACTGGCCAGGCCATTCCCCCCTTTTTCAATGAATCCTAACCTAAAATTATAAATTTGAAAACTCAATATGTTATTGAAGCAGCAACAAGAGCTATTATAATTTCTATGATATGAAGGAAATTTATTATATTGTTATTCCCCTCCTTTCCTTTTTTTCCTTTGATTCATCGTTGCTTTTTATTTACTGGAATGGAAAAAGCGTATGTCTGTTCCCTCAAGTCCTCGAGAGACAAGCTTTGTTTGAATAAACGCTTGAGCAAAAAAAAAAATGGAACTATAACTATAACTTAACTATATAAATTATTGCACAAAACTTATTTTTCTGTTCCAACTTCACCGATTCTATCGGACCTCTCAGTAACGACTTCTACAGCAAAACAAAAGGAAAGAGGTTTTTTTTTCATTTATTTATCCTCTTGCCCTATTTCATCAAGTATCCCCAGAGACAGGACATGCCAGCACTCTAATTTTCACAATATCTTGATCGCGCCTCATCTCCTTGTTCGACAAATGGGCCATTCCTATACAATAATCACAATGTAGCGGGTATAGTTTAGTGGTAAAAGTGTGATTCGTTCTATTACCAACTGAAATAGTTAAGGGTTCTTTCGGTTTGATACATTCATATTCCGATAAAAAACTTTATTTCTTACAAGGGTTTAATCCTTTCCTATCAATGCCACAATTGGGGAAGAATATACATTTTCGTGATTTGCATCCAAAAACTGGGATTATGGAATCGCGAAGCATAATTTTTTTAGTTTTCCAATTAGATTAGATAAGTATGAGTAAAAGATCCATGGATGAAGATACAAAAGTGTATTTCTAATCGTAACTAGATCTTCGATTTTTGTAAAGGGAAGATTGAAGCCAAATAGCTATTAAACGATGACTTCGGTTTACTGGGGCCATCGGCATATATATTGTTTCAGCTCGGTAGAAATAAGATTCTTTTCCTAAGGATTCATATCAGTAGAAATAGGGAACGAAGTAACTAGAATAGAAGGATTTTTATAATACCCCTCCCCTCTTCTAGGGGGATCATCTAGAAAGCGAGTAGCTTTGGATTGGATACAATCAGACAGAAAAGCTGACATAGGTGTTATGGATCGAATTTTTCTTATTCCGATTTGCTTTGCTATGACTTCCTTCTTTTCTTTCCATACCTTTCCATACTAATATCATACATCGTATCATACATCGTAAATTTTTTCGTTTAGGTCACTTTGCGCCCTAAATCCGGGAATCTATCCATATTCCATAAAGGAGCCGAATGAAACCAAAGTTTCATGTTCGGTTTTGAATTAGAGACGTTAAAAATTATGAATCGACGTCGACTATAACCCCTAGCCTTCCAAGCTAACGATGCGGGTTCGATTCCCGCTACCCGCTCGATATGAATCATAATACATACATCATTGATTTGAATATGCGTCTTTATTCCCTAAGACGCATACAATCTGATTGTTTCTGTTTTTCTCCAAACAGGGAATGGAAAGGAGGAATAAGAAAGAAGAGAATCGGAATGAGAAGCGTCCATTGTCTAATGGATAGGACAGAGGTCTTCTAAACCTTTGGTATAGGTTCAAATCCTATTGGACGCAATTTATTTACATCTATTTTGTTTGGATTGCTATTCCAAGAAACATATTTGGAATGATTCGAATCAGAGCCATTTCTTTTCTCAACAATTTCTGTCGTACTAAGAGACTCTACCAAATGACCAATTTCTTTATGTTTGTTCCTGAAGTAGAAATAGTTCGATCTGCTCCTGAATAGCCTCCTTCAAAATGGCTTCTGCTTGCTCGGTGAATACCTTGGTAGAAGATATGATTTCTTGGAACTGAGGCTTATTCGTTCTTAAATAGGTACGTAACTGAACAAGAAATTTCCTTACCTGTCCAATTTCTAATTGATCAAGATATCCATTCGTTCCGGTATAAATAGTAACTATCTGTTCGTCCACCGCGAGAGGGGATGATTGGGATTGTTTGAGCAACTCCCGTAATCGTTGACCTCTTGCCAATTGATTCTGAGTAGCTTTATCTAGGTCGGAAGCGAATTGCGCAAAGGCTTCTAACTCTGCAAATTGAGCCAATTCTAATTTTGATTTGCCGGCTACTTGTTTCATGGCTTTAATTTGAGCTGCGGATCCTACTCTGGAGACGGAAATACCCACATTAATAGCTGGACGGATTCCAGCATTGAATAAATCCGCGGACAAGAAGATTTGCCCATCTGTAATGGAAATTACATTAGTGGGAATATAAGCCGAAACGTCCCCGGATTGAGTCTCAACTATTGGTAAAGCAGTCATACTTCCTTCGCCTAAACGAGAACTTGGTTTAGCGGCTCTTTCCAAAAGGCGGGAATGCAAATAAAAAACGTCTCCTGGATAAGCTTCGCGACCGG